AATAAAGTGCCTGATAAAAGGGTTATTTTGATAGAATAAATTATATAATTTAATTATCTTTATTATATTATTTAGAATTAAACTAAATCTAAAAATTTCAAAAATTTTTATGCATTATACATTATAATATATTTAAAATAAGCTAAATAAAGCTAATGAGTTCATACCTCACTTATATTGGTTTCAACCCATTTTTTAAAAATTTTTAATAAATTAGATAATTTAAATTTTATTTTTTTATCACTATTAATTATATCAACTTTATTAAGAATTTCATCATCTTCTTGATTAGTAATTTGAGTTGGTATAGAAATTAATGTAATATCTTTTATTCCTTTAATAATAAAAGTTAATCACTCAAAAACTTCAGAAAGAATAATTTTATACTTTTTAGTTCAATCCTTATCTTCAATAAATATATTAATAATAATTCTTTTAAATAATTTAAACTTTTATTGATTTATAACATTTTATATTAATAAAATTTTCTTAATTAATATGGTATTACTAATAAAAATAGGTGCCGCTCCTTTTTATTTTTGGTTTCCAAAAGTTATAAAAGAACTTTCGTGAATAACAAATTATTTACTTATAACCTGACAAAAAATTATTCCCATAACATTAATTTATTATTTTATAAACAAAACATTAATATATATATCTATTATTTTATCAGTGATTATAGGAAGAATCATAGCATTTAATCAAACAAATATAAAATTAATTATAGCATATTCATCTATTAATCATATAGGATGATTATTAACTACTATAACTTTAAATATAATTATTTGAATTATTTATCTTTTAAATTATTTTATATTAAATTTTATTTTATGCAAAATATTTAATATAATAAATATTAAAAATATTTTAAATATTTTTATTATAAATTATCCCTTTTTATTAAAAACCATATTATTAATTAATTTTTTTTCATTAGGAGGAATTCCCCCATTTTTAGGATTTTTACCTAAATGAATAACTATTATATCATTAATAAATTTAAATAATTATTTAATTATACTAGTTTTAATTTTAACAACCTTAATTAATTTTTTTTTTTATTTACGGTTAATAATTCCCACATTAACTTTTTCATTTATCCAATTAAAATTTATGATATTTAACATAAATAATTTTAAATTAAACAACTTAATTTGTTTATCATTTATAAATATAATAATTTTAATTTTTATGTTCATAATCTATCATATAATTTAAAACTTTAAGTTATATAAACTAATAATCTTCAAAATTATAAAAAAAATTTTTTTAAGTTTTAGTAAAAATTACTACTTTAAATTTGCAATTTAAAATCATATAAATATTGAATATAAAACCTAGTAAAAAAGAAAATATTCTTATAAATAAATTTACAATTTATCACTTTTATCAGTCATTTTACTTGAAAAAATGATTATATTCAACAAACCATAAAGATATTGGAACACTATATTTTATTTTTGGTGCTTGATCTGGATTACTAGGAACATCTTTAAGAGTAATAATTCGAACTGAATTAGGTTCAGTAGGATCATTAATTAAAAATGATCAAATTTATAATGTAATAGTTACTGCTCATGCTTTTATTATAATTTTTTTTATAGTAATACCTATAATAATTGGAGGATTTGGAAATTGACTAGTTCCTTTAATACTAAGATGTCCTGATATAGCTTTTCCTCGAATAAATAATATAAGATTTTGATTACTTCCACCATCTTTAAATTTTCTTCTATTAAGAAGATTAGTAGAAAGAGGAACAGGAACTGGTTGAACTGTCTATCCCCCACTTGCAAGAACAGTAGGGCATATAGGAAGTTCTGTAGATTTATCAATTTTTTCTCTTCATATAGCTGGTATCTCTTCTATTTTAGGAGCTATTAATTTTATTACTACTTGTATAAGAATAAAACCAATAGGTATAAATTTAGATCAAATACCCTTATTTGTTTGATCAGTTTTAATTACTGCATTATTACTTCTCTTATCTTTACCAGTCTTAGCCGGAGCTATTACAATATTATTAACAGATCGTAATCTTAATACATCTTTTTTTGACCCTGCCGGGGGAGGAGACCCTATTCTATATCAACATTTATTTTGATTTTTTGGACATCCTGAAGTTTATATTTTAATTTTACCTGGATTCGGAATAATTTCTCATGTAATTAGACATGAAAGAGGAAAAAAAGAAACTTTTGGCTCACTAAGAATAATTTATGCTATATTAACTATTGGTCTTTTAGGATTTATTGTATGAGCTCATCATATATTTACAGTCGGTTTAGATGTTGATACTCGAGCTTATTTTACTTCTGCAACTATAATTATTGCTATTCCCACAGGAATTAAAATTTTTAGATGACTTGCTACACTTCAAGGAATAAACTTAAAATTTAATGTTTCATTAATATGAACTTTAGGATTTTTATTTTTATTTTCAATAGGGGGATTTACAGGAGTATTACTATCAAACTCCTCATTAGATATTATTCTACATGATACTTATTATGTTGTTGCACATTTTCATTACGTATTATCTATAGGAGCTGTATTTGCTATTATAAGAGGTTTTATTCATTGATACCCTCTTTTTACAGGATTAACTATAAATCCATCATTAACAAAAATTCAATTTTATATTATATTTTTAGGAGTAAATTTAACATTTTTCCCTCAACACTTTTTAGGTTTAAATGGAATACCCCGACGATATTCAGATTATCCAGATATATTTTTACTTTGAAATATTATTTCATCTATCGGAAGAATTATTTCATTCATTGGAACACTAATAATATTACTGATTATTTGAAATAGGATAATTAATAAAAATTATTTAATTTTTTATAATAATTTCTCATCAAGAATTGAATGATTACAACTAACACCTCCTAATACTCATAGATTTAATAGTCTTCCTAAAATTTTTTATTTCTAATATAACAAAACAATGTATTGGATTTAAACCCCAAAAATGAAAATTTTATATTTTCTATTAGAATATTTCTAACACATGATATCCATTAATATTCCTAGATAGTAATTCTCCTATAATAGAACAATTAATTTTTTTTCATGACCATACTCTTATAATTTTAACTTTAATTGTTATCTTAATTTTTTATAACATAATAATCATATTACAAAATAAATTTATTAATAAATTTTTATTACAAAATCATTCTTTAGAATTTTTATGAACCGTATCTCCATCAATTACTTTAATTTTTATTGCTTTCCCATCTTTAAAACTATTATATATAACAGATGAATTAAAAACTCCTTTAATTACTTTAAAAACTATTGGACATCAATGGTATTGATCCTATGAATATTCTGATTTTAAAGACATTAAATTCGACTCATACATAATAAATACTAATCAATTACGTCTTTTAGATGTTGATAATCGATTAGTACTTCCAATAAAAACTCAAATTCGAAATCTTATTACTGCTTCAGATGTTATTCATTCTTGAACAATCCCTATATTAGGAGTAAAAACTGATGCAACCCCAGGACGAATAAATCAATTAAATATTTATTTAAATTCTCCAGGATTATTTTATGGTCAATGTTCAGAAATCTGTGGTATAAACCACAGATTTATACCAATTATACTAGAATCTATTTCCATAAAAATTTTTATTAAATGAATTAAAAATTATTCTTCACTATATATCTAAATATAAGTTTTGGTCTTTTAAACCATAGATAGTAAATTTTACTTTTAGTGAAAAAAGAATTAGTTAAAATATAACATAAATTTGTCTAATTTAAATTATTAAAAATTAATATTCTTTTATACCTCAAATAATACCACTTAATTGAATAATACTTTATTTAATATTTATATTTATCTTTCTTTTTTTTATAATAATTATTTATTATATATATAATTTAAATTCCCCTAAAATAAAAAAAATACTAATTAATTATATTAACTATAATTGAAAATGATAACAAACTTATTTACTACCTTTGATCCTTTAACAAATATTTTTAATATAAGATTTAATTGAATAAGAATTTTTATTGGATTAATAATAATTCCAATAAATTTTTGATTAATTCCTAATCGTATTAATTTTATATTTAACAAAATTAGAATTTTACTTTTCAAAGAATTTAAAATATTAATAAAAATAGATAATTTAAACGGTAACTCTATTATTTTTATTACCTTATTTTTTTATTTGTTTTATAATAATTTTATAGGATTAATACCTTATATTTTTACAGCTACTTCTCATATAGTTTTTACATTCACATATGGATTAACGATTTGATTAACTTTAATAATCTTTGGGTGATTAAATAATTACATTCATATAATAGCTCATTTAATCCCTAGAGGGACACCCTTAATTTTAACTTGATTTATAGTATTAATTGAAACAACTAGAAATATTATCCGTCCTATAACTTTAGCTATTCGATTAATAGCTAATTTAATAGCAGGACACTTACTACTTACTTTATTAAGAGAAATAAATAACAAAATCAATTTTATTTTAATAACAATTGTTATTATAACACAAATCATATTACTAATCTTAGAAATAAGAGTTTCAATTATTCAAGCTTATGTATTTTTTATTTTAACAACTCTTTATTCTACAGAAATTAACTAATGAATACTCATTCTAATCATCCCTATCATTTAGTAGATTATAGGCCTTGACCTTTAATAAGATCTTTTTCTGTAATAATAATAATAACAGCTATTATTAACTGATTTCACATATTTTCTATAAATATATTTATTATTAGACTACCATTAATACTTTTATGTATATATCAATGATGACGAGATGTAATTCGAGAAAGTTCATATCAAGGACTTCATTCAAAAGAAGTAATTATTAACATAAAATGAGGAATAATCTTATTTATTGTCTCTGAAATTTTTTTTTTTGTTTCATTTTTTTGAAGATTTTTTCATTCATATCTTTCTCCAACTATAGAACTTGGGTCCATTTGACCTCCCAAAGGAATTTATGCTTTTAATGCATTTCAAATCCCTTTATTAAATACTATTATTCTTTTAACATCAGGAATTGCTGTTACATGATCTCATCATAGCTTAATTAAAAATAATTATTCACAAAGATATAATTCTTTATTAATATGTATTTTATTAGGAATTTATTTTACCATATTACAAGCCTATGAATATATTGAAGCTTCATTTACAATAGCAGATAGAGTATATGGATCAGTATTTTTTATTGCAACAGGATTTCATGGATTACATGTAATTATTGGAACTCTATTCTTAACTGTATGCCTATTACGTTTTACAACAAAAAACTTTTCATCCTATCATCATTTTGGATTTGAAGCTGCTGCATGATATTGACATTTTGTAGATATTGTGTGATTATTCTTATATACATTTTTATACTGATGAAGAAGATAAATTAATTTATGTAATATATAAAGTATATTTAACTTCCAATTAAAAAGATTAATAAAATTAACATAAATAATAAATATATTAATTATTATAATTATTACAATTTCTATTTTATCTTTACTATTAAAATTTATTATAATTTTAATTTCAAAAAAAATAAATAAAATAATTATAAAAATATCTCCATTCGAATGTGGATTTAACCCTATTAATAATAATCGAATTTCATTTTCAATTCACTTTTTTTTAATTTCTATTATTTTTTTAATTTTTGACGTTGAAATTACTTTAATTATTCCAATAATTTTAACTTATTTAAAATCTAATATGATAAATTGATACTTAACATGCTTTTATTTTTTTATACTTTTATTATTCAGTTTATATTTTGAATGAAAAATTCAAATATTAAAATGAACTAATTAGGATTATAATTTAAGATAAAATATTTAAATTGCAATTAAATAATGTTAATTTTAACTAATCTTAAATAAGAATTAAAATTTAGTTTCGACCTAAATAAAGAAATTTAATATTTCCTTATTTAGAAATTTAAAATATTAAACTTCTAATTTAATTCAAGTGATAATTATCATTAAAATTTCTATTTTATATAGTTTAAATAAAACAATACATTTTCATTGTATAAATAAAATATTTTTTTATAATTAATTGAAACCAAAATAGAGGTATATTAATGTTAATAATAAAATTGAATAAATAATTCCAATTAAATTTATTTAAAGATTAAATTAATCACTTTAATATCTTCAATATTACACTCTTTATTAAGTTATTTAAATAAAATATTAAATAAATAAAAAAAATTAATAAAATAAAAATTAATAAAAAAATTTTAATTAAATTTTTTTGAAATTTTAAAAAAAAATTCATAGAAATATTAAAATTTATTAGAATATTTAATTTAATTAAATATTCTCTTCATCCTATATCTAAAATTTTAATTACATTTTTACCTAAATTTAAAATATAATAATTTATACTAAAAACAGTAATTAACCTTAAAAATCATATATAATTATTACAAAAAAAAAAAAATAATAAATTTTTAAAATAATTATAATTTACAATTAATAAAAAACTAAAGATTAACCCTAAAATTAAAAAATAAATAACTATAAATTTTATTACTTTTTTTAAATAAATAAATTTAATAGTATAATTTAATATTCATTTTAAAATTCTTCCTCTAAAAATTCTTATTAATATCAAACCAAATATCCCTAATCCTATAAATTTATCTTCATCATGAAATTCTATTAAAATAAAAAAATTTCTATAATTAAAAAATCTTATAAATATTAAACGAATTCTATATAATAGCGTTAATAAAATACAAATATAAAAAATTACATAAATAAATAAATTTATAAATTTTATAGATATTATTTCTAAAATCAAATCTTTTGAATAAAACCCAGATATAAAAAATATTCCTATTAAAGATAAATTAGAAACTATAAAACATCTAAAAGTAATAGGCATATATTTTATTGCACCCCCTAAATAACGAATATCTTGAAAATTATAAAATCTATGAATTATACTACCTGCACATAAAAATAATAAAGCTTTAAAAAATGCATGAGTTATCAAATGAAATATTCTTAAGGATACTAATCTTAAACCTAAAGTCCTAATTATTAAACCTAATTGACTTAAAGTAGATAAAGCAATAATTTTTTTTATATCAAATTCAAATAATGCACTAATACCCGATATGAATATAGTAACAATTCCCAATAATAAAAGATATTTTAATGAATCTGAAATAAATAATAAATTATAAAATCGAATTAATAAATAAACCCCAGCAGTTACTAAAGTAGAAGAATGTACTAAAGCTGAAACTGGTGTTGGAGCTGCTATTGCAGCAGGTAATCAAGCTGAAAAAGGAATTTGAGCTCTTTTAGTAATTCTTACTAAAATTAATAAAATTCCTATTAACTTTAAAATACTTATATCTACTATTTTAAAATAAAATAAATAAAAATTTAATGATCTTAAATTTAATATTCAAGCTAATAATAATAATAAAATACCATCACCTAATCGATTTGATAAAATAGTTAATAACCCTGAATTATTAGATTTTACGTTTTGAAAATAAATTACTAAACAAAAAGATACTAATCCTAACCCATCTCAACCTAATAAAATTCTAAATAAATTAGGCCTAATAATTATAAAAATTATTGATAAAACAAATAAAAAAACTATTAAAATAAATCGATTTTTATTTAAATCTAACAATATATAACTTTTCCTATAAAAAATAACTAATCTAGAAATAAATAAAACTACAACTATAAAAGATAAAGATAATCAATCTAATAAAATTAAATAAATTAATTCTATTGAATTAATACTAAATATTCTTCATTCTAAAAAAAAAACTTTTTCTGTCATATATATAAATATACCTAATAAGCACAAAATTATTATACATAAAAATAAAATTAAACTTAATACAAAATATAATATTATTTAAAAAACTAAGTTTATCTTTAATTCCACAAATTAAAATTTTTATTAAACTATTTAAATTAAAATAAAAAAAATTCTAATTTTAAAAACAATAAATTTAAAGGAATCCAATGTAAAAATAATAATAAATATTCACGAATTCTTAAATTAAAAAAATTATTTTTTAAAAAAATAATTTTACCATGTTGACTTACTATAAATAAATATAAATTATAAACTCCTCCCCCAAAAAAAATTATTAATATTAAAATTATACAAAAATAAGAATAACTAACTAATCTATTAATAATTCTAATTTCTGAAATCAAATTTAAAGAAAAAGGAGCAGCTATATTAGAAGACAATAATAAAAATCATCATAATGAAAAACTAGGTAAAATATTTAATATCCCCTTATTTATAATTAATCTACGAGTATGTAATCGTTCATAATTTAAATTAATTAAACTAAATAATCCAGATGAACATAAACCATGACCAATTATTATGTAAATAGATCCTAATACTCCCCAATTAAATATAGTTATTAACCCTCCTAAAAAAATACCCATATGAACTACAGAAGAATAAGCAACTAATTTCTTAAAGTCTACTTGATATAAACATAATAAACATATGTAAATACTTCCTAATAAACTTAAACTAATTAAAATTCTTCTTAATTTAAAATTAATTTTTAAAAATATTCCCAAAATACGAATTATTCCATAACATCCTAATTTTAATATAACTCCAGCTAAAATTATAGAACCAGATACAGGAGCTTCAACATGAGCTTTCGGTAATCATAAATGAACAAAGACCATAGGTAATTTTACTAAAAAAGCTATAATTATTATAAAATAAATAAACAATCTATTAATTTCATATTTTATTAAAAATCTAAATATGATCAATTTTTCTTTATAATAAATATAAAAAATACTAGCTATTAAAGGTAAAGAAACAAATAAAGTATAAAATAATAAATAAATTACAGCATTAATACGTTCTAATTGAAATCCTCAACCAAAAATTAATAAAACCATAGGAATTAAAGAAGACTCAAAAAATAAATAAAATATAAAAATATCTATAACCCTGAAAGTCAAAAATAAAAAAATTAACAATAATAAAAATATAAAATTTAATATATTTAAATTATAATTATTAATATAAAATATAAATCTAGCTATAAATATTAATATAATAATTCAAACTCTCAATAAAATTAAAAAAAATGAAATTAAATCTATACCACAAATACCATACAATTTTATAAAACATAAAAAATCTAAAGAATTAAATAATATTAAAAATATTAACAATATTAATCCTAATTGAACTAATCAATAATTTTTTAATAAAAATAATAAACTAAATATAAATAATAAAAAACTTATCATTTAAATTAATAAATTAAAAATACAAAAATAATCTAATCCATATATACGAAATATATTTACTATAATAGCAACCCCTATAACACCTTCACATACAGTAACTACTAAAAAAATTATTAAAAAAAAATAATTAATATTATAAAAATATAAATAAAAATTTAAAAAAAAAAAAATATTTAATACCATAAATTCTAATATTATTAATATAATTAATAAATATTTTCGATATAAACAAAAAATTAAGTTTCTTACAAACATTCCTATAAAAATTATAATATAAACATATTTCATTAAAATTTTAATAATTTAATCAAAATATTGATCTTGTAAATCAAAAATAAGTAATACTTTTAAAATATGTCAAAGAAAAATAATTATATTTATCAATAATCTCCAAAATTATTATTTTATTTAAACTATTCTTTGAAATATTTTTATTATTTTTAATTTTATTTACTATTACAAATATTTTAATTTTATTATACTCTTATCCAATATTACTTATAATAATATTAATTATTCAAACTATTAATATTACAATTATAGTTGGATTAATTAATAAATCATTTTGAATATCTTATATTTTATTTTTAATTATTATCGGAGGATTGATAATTCTATTTATATATATAACCTCACTTATTTCTAATAACATAAATAACATAAATATATATAATTGAATCAAAATTTTTTTTATAATTATTATTTTAATAATTATTATTTTATTTTTTAGACAAAAATTTAATCTATTAAATTTATACACTCCCAATAATATAATAAATTTTATAAATAATAACTCATTTTTAAAAATTTACAATAATAACAAAATAATTATTTTAATAATAAATTACTTATTTTTTTGTTTAATTGTTGTAACAAAAATTATTAATTTAAATTATGGTCCTTTACGATCTTATTAAAAATGAAAAAGTTTTATACAATTAAAAATCATCACCCTATTATTAGAATTATTAATAATTCTCTAATTACTTTACCAACTCCTTCATCAATTTCATTTTGATGAAATATAGGATCAATTTTAGGTATTTGCTTAATAATTCAAATTATTACTGGAATTTTATTAACAATACATTACACTCCTCATACAGATTTAGCATTTTATAGAGTTAATCATATTTATCGAAATACAAATATAGGATGATTCACACGAACAATACATGCTAATGGAGCCTCAATATTTTTTCTATTTATATACCTACATGTAGGACGTAATATCTATTATAATTCATACAATTTAATTATAACATGATTTTCAGGAATCATTATTTTATTTCTTCTAATAGCTACTGCTTTCATAGGATATGTATTACCTTGAGGCCAAATATCTTTTTGAGGAGCTACTGTTATTACTAATTTATTTTCAGTAATTCCATATATTGGAAATGATATTGTTCAATGAATTTGAGGAAATTTTGCTATTTCAAATGCAACTTTAAATCGATTTTTTATAATACACTTTTTATTACCTTTTATCTTAACAGTATTTATTATTATTCATTTAGTATTTCTACATACAACTGGATCATCAAATCCAATTAGAATTAATTATAATATAGATAAAATTCCATTTCATCCTTATTTTACTTATAAAGATATATTAGGATTTATTTTTTTATTTATTATTCTTCTTAAATTAATAATTTGAAACCCTTATCTTCTTAGAGATCCTGACAATTTTATTTTAGCTAATCCAATAGTAACTCCAATTCATATTCAACCAGAATGATATTTTTTATTTGCTTATGCAATTCTACGATCAATTCCCAATAAAATAGGAGGAGTTTTAGCTTTATTAATAAGAATCCTAATTCTAATAATTAAACCATTTATTTTTAATAAAAAAACTAAAGGTAATCAATTTTATTTTTTAAATAAAATTTTATTTTTTAATTTTATATTTAATTTCTTTATTTTAACTTGATTAGGGGCATGTCCTGTCGAATATCCTTATGTAACTTTAAGACAAATTTTTACAGTTTCTTATTTCTTGTATTTTTTTATAAATAGTTATGTAAGATTAATATGAAATAAATTTCTAACTTAATTAATAAGCTATGAAAAGCATATATTTTGAAAATATATAAAAGAATTAAATATTCTATTAATTTTACTAAAATTATTTCTTATATTCTTATGAATAAGATTGTCCCTAAAATTAAAATTAAATAATTTAATGAAATAGGTAAATAAATTTTTCAATTTAAATATATTAATTTATCATAACGATATCGAGGTATTACACCACGAACTCAATTAACTAAAAAAACTAGTATAATAACTTTTAAATAAAATCTTAAATAATAAATTCTACCTAAATACATGAAACTTAATAGAAAACAAAAAAATAAAATTCTAGTATATTCAGCTAAAAAAATAGCTGCAAATAACCCTCTTCCATATTCAATATTAAATCCTGATACTAGCTCTCTTTCTCCTTCAGCAAAATCAAAAGGAGATCGATTAGTTTCTGCTAAAAAAGATACAAATAAACAAATAAATAATGGTAATAAAATTCAAAAAAATCAAATAAACTTTTGATACTCATTTAAATTTAAAAAATTAAAAGTTAAAATTAAAAAAATTAAGGATAAAATAATTAGTATTAATCTAACTTCATAAGAAATTACTTGAGCTATTCTTCGTAATCCCCCCAATATTCTATATTTAGAGTTTGAAGATCAAGCTATTAATATAATAAAATAAATTGTTATTCTTATACAACTAAATATAAATAATATCCTGTAATTAAAATGAAAAAGAACTTCTATGTAAGGAACTAATACTCAAATTAATAAACTAAAAAAAAAATTAATAAATGGAGCTAAATAAAAAAATAAATAATTTGATAAATAAGTAGTTATATACTCTTTTGAGAATAATTTAATAGCATCATTAAATGGTTGAACAATACCATAAAACCCTACTTTATTTGGACCTTTACGTAATTGCATATAACCTAAAATTTTTCGTTCAAATAAAGTAAAAAAAGCTACTCTAATCAAAACTATAATAAGCAAAATAATTATCCTCAAGATTCTTAAATAAGTTTCTAAACTATTAATTATTATTTGTATAATAAATTATACATAATTAAATTCTAAATTTAACTCATTTATCTGACAAAATAATTATTTAATTAATTTAATTCATTTAAAATAAATTATTTAAAACTATAAATCCTTTCGTACTAAATATTTTTATTTTATAAAAGATAGAAACCAACCTGGCTCACGCCGGTTTGAACTCAGATCATGTAAAATACTATGGTCGAACAGACCTAAAATTTAAATTTCTTCTCTTAAATCTTATTTTAATCCAACATCGAGGTCGCAATTTTTAATTTTAATATGGTCTTAAAATTAAAATTACGCTGTTATCCCTAAGGTATTTTAATCTAAATTTTTAAATTAATGTTTAATATAAAATCATAAATAAATGATTAAATAAAAAAAAGTTTAATAAATTTTTTTATCACCCCAATAAAATTTAAAATAAAAAAAAATTTTTTTTATTTTAAATAAAAATCTATAGGGTCTTTTCGTCTACTTATKGTCTTTTCGTCTACTTATTACATTTAAGTTTTTTCACTTAAAAACTAAATTTTATTTATTTTTTTAAAAAAATAAAATTCTTATCCAATCATTCATTCAAGTTATCAATTAAAAAACTATTTATTATGCTACCTTTGCACAATTAATTGCGGCCTTTAAAATTCATTCAGAGAGCAGATTAGACTTTAAATAATTAACAAAAAGACATGTTTTTGTTAAACATGTAAAATTTTAAATTTGTCGAGTTCTTAAAAAAAAATTAATTTAATTTTTTTTAATCAATAATTATTTATATACTAATATTATTATTATTATTATATTAAAAAAATAAAATATATAAATATTAAATAAAAATATAAKYTTAATAAATTTATTAAATTTAAATTATTTTTAAAATTTTATTTAAATARWATTTTAMRWAWWTTWAWAWMWATTTTTTATCATATTATTTTTACAACGTATTGGTATAATTTTTATATTTTTATTTAATATACTGAATTGTTTATTTGTAACTAATTACAAATCTCAGTCTTTTTATTTTAATTGTTCCAAAANTTAAGTTCATAACAGAATATTATCTTGGAGATGTTTTTACCTTCTGAATTAACATTGGAAAAAAAGTGAGAGGTCTATGACTAAAAAACAGAAGTTAAGGTTCATATATTTTTACTGAGTTCATGCCATTATTTTCTGTCAAGTTACAGATTTCTTTGTCTTGATGAGATATTTTCGGTATGAAGTTAAAGTAATAAAAGTTTTGTAGGATATAGTATTTTAAAGTACATAATCCTGTATTGTGTTTAATAAATACTTGGTTAAATTCTAAATATATGGTAGAGATCGCCACTGTATAAAAAAAGGTAACAAAAAAATATAATATCCTTCTTTTCATATTTTGGATATAGAATGGCTAAGAAAGAGGTATCCTCTCAAAGGCCATAAATGGTGACCCGACKCAGAACATTATAATTAGTAAAATTTTATAGTTTAATTCGTTTTTKNAGCATAAATTGTGATAATTTTTGAGTAAGATATCGAGTTTGTTCNTTMTAGTGAAWCATTAAATTTTAAGTTTATTCCTTGAAGTGTAGCAAGTCATCTAAAAATTTTAATTCCTGTGGGAATAGCAATAATTATAGTTGCAGAAGTAAAATAAGCTCGAGTATCAACATCTAAACCGACTGTAAATATATGATGAGCTCATACAATAAATCCTAAAAGACCAATAGTTAATATAGCATAAATTATTCTTAGTGAGCCAAAAGTTTCTTTTTTTCCTCTTTCATGTCTAATTACATGAGAAATTATTCCGAATCCAGGTAAAATTAAAATATAAACTTCAGGATGTCCAAAAAATCAAAATAAATGTTGATATAGAATAGGGTCTCCTCCCCCGGCAGGGTCAAAAAAAGATGTATTAAGATTACGATCTGTTAATAATATTGTAATAGCTCCGGCTAAGACTGGTAAAGATAAGAGAAGTAATAATGCAGTAATTAAAACTGATCAAACAAATAAGGGTATTTGATCTAAATTTATACCTATTGGTTTTATTCTTATACAAGTAGTAATAAAATTAATAGCTCCTAAAATAGAAGAGATACCAGCTATATGAAGAGAAAAAATTGATAAATCTACAGAACTTCCTATATGCCCTACTGTTCTTGCAAGTGGGGGATAGACAGTTCAACCAGTTCCTGTTCCTCTTTCTACTAATCTTCTTAATAGAAGAAAATTTAAAGATGGTGGAAGTAATCAAAATCTTATATTATTTATTCGAGGAAAAGCTATATCAGGACATCTTAGTATTAAAGGAACTAGTCAATTTCCAAATCCTCCAATTATTATAGGTATTACTATAAAAAAAATTATAATAAAAGCATGAGCAGTAACTATTACATTATAAATTTGATCATTTTTAATTAATGATCCTACTGAACCTAATTCAGTTCGAATTATTACTCTTAAAGATGTTCCTAGTAATCCAGATCAAGCACCAAAAATAAAATATAGTGTTCCAATATCTTTATGGTTTGTTGAATATAATCATTTTTTCAAGTAAAATGACTGATA